TGATACTAATACCAAAGATACTAATAATCCTGATGAAACAGACCAAGAGGCTTTGATACGTTATTCACAACAACCGGATTTTCGTCGAGACATAATAAAAGGTTCTATGCGCGCTCAAAGACGTAAAACAATTATTTGGAAACTTTTTCAAGCAAATGTACATTCACCCCTTTTTTTGGATAGAATCGAAAAAGACGTGTTTTTTTCTTTGGATATCTCTGAGCCGGTGAAATTTTTTTTTAAAAATTGGATGCGGAAAAACACAAAATTAAAAATTTCAGATTATACAGAAAAAAAGACAAAAGACAGTGAGAAAAACAAAGAAAAAGAAAAAATAGAAGAAGACAAAAGAAGCGAAAAGACACGTATAGAAATAGCAGAAGCATGGGATAGTATTATATTTGCTCAAATAATAAGAGGTCTTCTGTTAGTAACCCAATCGATTTTTAGAAAAAATATTATATTACCCTTCTTGATAATAGTTAAAAATATTGTACGTATACTATTGTTTCAATTTCCCGAATGGTCCGAGGACTTAAAGGATTGGAATAGAGAAATGCATATTAAATGTACTTATAATGGCGTCCAATTATCAGAAACAGAATTTCCGAAAAACTGGCTAACAGACGGTATTCAGATAAAGATCCTATTTCCTTTTCGTCTGAAACCTTGGCACAAATCTAAGCTACAAAAAACTTATACCAATCAAATGAGAAACAAAGGACAAAAAAATGATTTCTGTTTTTTAACAGTTTGGGGAATGGAAACTGAACTGCCTTTTGGCTCTGCCCAAAACCACCTTTCATTTTTTGAACCTATTTTTAAAGAACTCAACAAAAAAATTAGAAAATTGAAAAAGCAGTGTTTTCCACTTCTAAGAATTTTAAAAGAAAAAACAAAAATTTTTCTAAATGTTTCAAAAGACATAAAAAACCGGTTTAGTAAAATCATTCTATTTCTAAAAGAAATAGTAAAAGAACTCGAAAAAATAAACCCAATTCTATTATTTGGATTGAGAGAACAAGAAATATATCAATTCAGTCAAACTAAAAAAGAAAAAGCTTCAATAAGAAATAATCAGCTAATTCACGAATCGTTCAGTAAAATTAGATCTCCAGATTGCACAAATTATTCATTAACAAAAAAAAAAATAAAAATTTTGACTGATAGAACAAATACACTCATAACTCAAATAGAAAAAATAAAAAAAGAGAACAAAAGAGAATTTATAATCCCAAATACCAGTTCTAACAAAAACAAAATGAGTTATGATGATAAAAAATTAGAATCGCCAAAAAATATTGGGCAGATATTAAAAAGAAGAAATGCTCGACTAATCCGTAAATCACATTATTTTATAAATTTTATTTTGATTGAAAGGATATACATAGATATCTTTTTAGGGATCATTAATATCCCGAATATCAATGCACAATTTTTTCGGGAATCAACAAAAAAAATCCTTAATAAATACATTTACAACGACAAAGATATTTCTAATAATGAAACAAATCAAGAAAGAATTTATAAAAAAAACAAAAGTCTAATTCACTTTATTTCGACTATAAAAAAGTCACTTTCTACTATTAGTAATAAAAGTAGTAATAAAAACGCACAGACCCTTTTTGACTTATCCTACGTGTCACAAGCATATGTATTTTACAAATTATCACAACCCCTAGCCCTTAACTCATACTTATACAGGTTAAGATCCATTTTTCAATATAATGGAACAGCTTTTTTTCTTAAGAATGAAATAAAGGATTGTTTTGTTGGAATCCAGAAAATATTTCATTCCAAATTAAGACATAATTCTCTTCGAAATTCTGGAATGAATCAATGGAAAAATTGGTTAAAAGGTCATGATCAATATCATTTATCTCCGGTTAGATGGTCTAGCTTAGTACCACAAAAGTGGCGAAATAGAGTCAATAAACACTCTATAGCTAAAACTAACCATTTAAAGAAATGCGATTCATATGAAAAAAACCGATTAATTCACTACGAAAAACAAAAGAATTTTGAAGCCGCCTCATTACAAAAGGAAAAAGAGAATTTAAAAAAACACTATAGATACGATCTTTTAGCATATAAATTTATATCATCTAAATCAATTAATTATGAAGATCAGAAGAACTCATCTATTTATGGATTACCATTACAAGCAAATAATAACCAAGAGATTATTTATAATTACAGCACACATAAACGAAAAATTTTTAATGGGCTAAGAGATATCCCTATCAATAATTATCTAGTCGAAGATGATATTATAGATATGGAGAAAAATCCGGACAGAAAATATTTTGATTGGATAATTCTCAATTTTTGTCTTAGAAAGAAAGTAGATGTTGAGGCCTGGATCAATATTGATACTGACACCACTAGTAATAAATATAGTAAGACTTGGGGGAATAATTATCAACTACTTGATAAAATCGATACGAAGGGTCTTTTTTATCTCACGATTCCTCAAAATCAAGAAATCAACCTATCAAAAAAAAAACTTTTTGATTGGATGGGAATGAATGACGAAATACGAAGTTGTCCCATATCAAATCTGGAACGTTGGTTTTTCCCAGAATTTTTTATACTTTATAACACGTATAAGATTAAACCATGGGCCATCCCAATCAAATTTATTCTTTTTAATTTGAATATAAACGAAAATGCTAGTGAAAATAAAAGCATCACGGGAAAGAAAAAAAGAGATATATCAATATTTTCGAATGAAAAAAAATATCTTGAATCAAAAAACCGCAATCAAGTAAAAAAAGAATCCGCAAGCCAAGCAGGTTTTGAATCATCTCTCTCAAAGCAAGACAAAGATAATGAAGAAGGTTTTGTGGGATCAGACATGAAAAAAGATCGAAATAAAAAACAATACAAGAACAATACGGAAGCGGAGTTTGATTTCTTCCTAAAAAGATATTTGCGTTTTCAATTGAGATGGGATGATGTTTTAAATAAAAAAATGATCAATAACATCAAAGTATATTGCCTTCTGCTTAGACTGATAAATCCAAGAGAAATTTCTATATCCTCTATTCAAAGGGGCGAAATGAGCCTGGATATTCTACTGATTCAGAAAGATTTAACTCTTAGAGAATTGATGAAAAAGGGAATATTGATTATCGACCCAATCCGTCTGTCTATAAAAAATGAAGGACAATTTATTATATATCAAGCCATAGGTATTTCGTTGGTTCATAAGAGTAAACATGAAATAAATCAAAAGTACCTAGCAAAAAGCACTGTTGATAACAAGAATTCTGCTGAATTCATTGCAAAATATCAAAAAATGACTGGAAATAGAGACAACAATCATTATGATTTGTTTGTTCCTGAAAATATTTTATCCCCTAGACGTCGTAGAAAATGGAGAATTCTAATTTGCTTTAATTCTAGAAATGCTGCATTTTGTAATGGGAAGAAGGAAAACAGTCAAGTTTTGGCCAAAAGAGACACAAATAAACTAATTAAATTAAAGTTCTTTCTTTGGCCTAATTATCGATTCGAAGATTTAGCTTGTATGAATCGATATTGGTTTGATACCAATAATGGCAGTCGTTTTAGTCTGGTAAGGATACATATGTATCCGCGATTAAAAATTCGTTAGTTAATGGTAGATTTGTTTTTCCTATATTTCCCGTAGCATAATCTATGAAAACAAAGAAATGCACACAAGCATTGTCTTACATTCCATTATGATACAAGATTCATTGACATATCAATTAGATCTATAAACGATCACCAAAATCTTCTTTTTTTTTTTTTTCTATTTTCGGTCTAAATACATTTTTATCTTTTGTGAGTACCGAAAAGAAGATTTTGGTATACCTATTCGAATACAATTTTATTTGATCAAATTTGGAATTTTGTTACAAATTCAGATTATTGTATTGTGTATACTAAATTAATTGTATATTGTATTGTGTATACTAAATTAAACTGAATGGCATTATTATTATTGATCAATAAAACTACCTAACACTAAAAAAAGGATAGGAAAAAGTGGGGGGGGGGGACAGATTTCATTTTATGGCAAAAAATTCATTCATCTCGGTTATTTCGCAAGAAGAAAAAGAAGAAAAAGGGGGATCTGTTGAATTTCAAATACGCAGCCTCACCAATAGGATACGAAAACTTTCTTCACATTTGGAATTGCACAGAAAAGACTATTTATCTCAGAGAGGCCTACGTAAAATTTTGGGAAAACGCCAACGGCTGCTATCTTATTTGGCAAAGAAAAATAGAATATGTTATAAAGAATTAATTAATCAGTTGGATATTCGGGAATCAAAAACTCGCTAATTTGAAAAAGCAGTTTGTTTTAAATTATTTGATTTATTAGATCTTGAATTTTAATTTTAATGAATTTATTTTAGTTTTCAGCAATTCATGAAAGACTGAATCGAGGAAAAACCTATGAATATACCAGCTACAAGAAATGACCTCATGGTAGTAAATATGGGCCCCCACCACCCATCAATGCATGGTGTTCTTCGACTCATCGTTACTCTAGATGGTGAAGATGTGGTTGACTGTGAACCAATATTGGGCTATTTACACCGAGGGATGGAAAAAATTGCGGAAAACCGAACAATTATACAATATCTGCCTTATGTAACGCGTTGGGATTATTTAGCTACTATGTTCACAGAAGCAATAACCGTAAATGGCCCGGAACAGTTGGGAAATATTCAAGTGCCTAAAAGAGCCAGCTATATCAGAGTAATTATGTTGGAGTTGAGTCGTATAGCTTCTCATCTGCTATGGCTCGGTCCTTTTATGGCAGATATTGGTGCACAGACGCCTTTTTTCTATATTTTCCGAGAAAGGGAATTAATATATGATCTATTCGAAGCTGCCACCGGTATGAGAATGATGCATAATTTTTTTCGTATCGGAGGAGTGGCTGCTGATCTACCTCATGGCTGGATAGATAAATGTTTGGATTTTTGCGATTATTTTTTAACAGGAATCGCTGAATATCAAAAACTTATTACACGGAATCCTATTTTTTTAGAACGAGTTGAAGGAGTAGGCATTATTGGTACAGAGGAAGTAATAAATTGGGGTTTATCAGGACCAATGCTCCGGGCTTCCGGAACACAATGGGATCTTCGGAAAGTTGATCATTATGAGTGTTACGACGAATTTGATTGGGAAGTACAGTGGCAAAAAGAAGGAGATTCGTTAGCTCGTTATCTAGTCCGAATAGGTGAAATGACAGAATCCATAAAAATTATTCAACAGGCTCTGGAAGGAATTCCGGGAGGGCCATATGAGAATTTAGAAATACGATACTTTGATAGAGAAAAGAATCCCCAATGGAATGATTTTGAATATCGATTTATTAGTAAAAAGCCGTCTCCTACATTTGAATTACCGAAACAAGAACTCTATGTGAGAGTCGAAGCCCCAAAAGGAGAATTGGGAATTTTTCTGATAGGGGATCAGAGTGGTTTTCCTTGGAGATGGAAAATTCGCCCACCGGGTTTTATCAATTTGCAAATTCTTCCTCAGTTAGTTAAAAGAATGAAATTGGCTGATATTATGACGATACTAGGTAGCATAGATATCATTATGGGAGAAGTTGATCGTTGAAATGATAATTAATATGACAGAAATACAAGATATCAACTCTTTTTCTAGATTGGAGTTTTTTAAAGAGGTCTATGGAATTATATGGTTCCTTATTCCGATTTTGACTCTTGTATTGGGAATCACAATAGGTGTACTGGTAATTGTATGGTTAGAAAGAGAAATATCCGCAGGGCTACAGCAACGTATTGGACCTGAATACGCCGGTCCTTTGGGAGTTCTCCAAGCTCTAGCAGACGGGACAAAACTTCTTTTCAAAGAAAATCTTCTTCCATCGAGAGGAGATACTCGTTTATTCAGTATCGGACCATCCATAGCAGTCATATCAATTTTAGTAAGTTATTCAGTAGTTCCTTTTGGCTATCACCTTGTTTTAGCGGATCTCAATATCGGTGTTTTTTTATGGATTGCCATTTCCAGTATTGCTCCTATTGGACTTCTTATGTCAGGATACGGGTCAAATAATAAATATTCCTTTTTAGGTGGTCTACGAGCTGCTGCTCAATCAATTAGTTATGAAATACCATTAACTTTATGTGTGTTATCAATATCTCTACGTGTGATTCGTTGAGACATCAATTTTTCTCTATTCCTTCCTATATACTATTTTCTTTCTAGGAAAGGGGTAGAATGAATTGAGTAGATATCTTCATTTTTTATTCATTATTCGGATTGATGAACTAAATCAGATAGTTGTATGAGTGAAATAAAACAGCTTTTATATAAATCGCAGTAAAGATATTGAGTCTCATTTTCTATGTATAAGAGTTAGAGAGTTGGGCGGAAATAAACAGAAGCAGAAGATACCGTTTACCCCAAGATAGGTTGATTAGTCATCCTGACTTGAAGCGGGCTCAAAAGATCAACCGTATTGAGTTTTCACTATCGTTTGTATGTATTTTCATATATGTATTACCCTATTTCATACATGTATTACCATAAAGGGCGATTGAACAAAAATGAGTGGATAGGTAGAAACACCAAGATACGCAAAGGATTAGTAACGGAGATTATGTAAATTATCCAAAAGTAGACATTTCTACATAATACACAAAGAATACTAATTGGGGCTTTAAATTTGTAGAAGTGATCAGGCAGTACTCCCCACGATTCCGATCCAGAGTATGCTCCTATACGCCGATTAAATAAATGACTATTGGGAACGAAATAATCCCCTTTTTTTTTTTTTGTAAGTCCCCTTTTGCAGAAACAGAAAGAAGAATAGGAACGAAAAAATAGAAAGGAATACAAAAGAATAAAAAAGATCTTTTTTATTCTTTTTTTTTCCTATATCCATATTTATATCGATACAATTCGTGTCATAATTCATGGATTAATGTAATGTATAATTATTTTTCGTAAGTGAAAACGATGGGTTATTTATTTTTTTACAAGGAGTATTTTATTGAAGAATCAAGTTATTACTCAACAAAGAAAAATTTCAATGATTATGTCAATTTTTAAAGAAAGGATGAGATCAATTCAGAAGTACTTTTTTTGCGTATTCTTTATTATTAATTATTAATATTAATTTTTTTTTTTAGAATTATTAAAACATAAAAACATAACAGACAGAATTCGATTGGTCTAATTTTGGACCGTATGATAGATTTTAATCTTATCTATCTTATAACCAAGCAGCTCAAGATAAAACGGCCCGGTCCTTAGATTTTTTTATGGCCCTTAAGGAGCCGTATGAGGTGAAAATCTCATGTACGGTTTTGGAATAGCGATGGAAACAGTGATGGTACCACCGACTATGATTATCTAATAGTTCAAGTACAGTTGATATAGTTGAGGCGCAATCAAAATATGGTTTTTGGGGATGGAATTTGTGGCGTCAACCTATAGGGTTTATCGTTTTTCTAATTTCTTCCCTAGCAGAATGTGAGAGATTACCTTTTGATTTACCAGAAGCGGAAGAAGAATTAGTAGCAGGTTATCAAACCGAATATTCAGGGATAAAATTTGGTTTATTTTACGTTGCTTCCTATCTAAACCTATTAGTTTCGTCATTATTTGGAACAGTTCTTTACTTGGGCGGTTGGAATATCTCTATTCCGTATATATTTGTTTCGGATCTTTTTGAAATAAATCAACGATATGGAGTTTTGGGGGCGACAATTGGTATCTTTATTACATTAGCTAAAGCTTATTTGTTTTTGTTCATTCCTATCGCAACAAGATGGACTTTACCTAGGCTACGAATGGACCAACTCTTGAATCTTGGATGGAAATTTCTTTTACCTATTTCTCTCGGTAATCTATTATTAACAACTTCTTTCCAACTCTTTTCACTGTAAAGGAATATGATATTCACAACTTGGCTTAAACAAGAGAAAGAAACAAACATCAAATTATTCATATATATTCACGATATGTTCCCTATGGTAACTGGGTTCATGAATTATGGTCAACAAACAGTACGGGCTGCAAGGTACATTGGTCAAAGTTTCATGATTACTTTATCCCACGCAAATCGTTTACCTGTAACTATTCAATATCCTTATGAAAAATTAATAACCGCGGAGCGTTTCCGCGGTCGAATCCATTTTGAATTTGATAAATGTATTGGTTGTGAAGTATGTGTTCGTGTATGTCCTATAGATCTACCCGTCGTCGATTGGAAATTGGAAACTGATATTCGCAAGAAACGGTTGCTTAATTACAGTATTGATTTTGGAATCTGTATATTTTGTGGTAACTGCGTTGAGTATTGTCCAACAAATTGTTTATCAATGACTGAAGAATATGAACTTTCTACTTATGATCGTCACGAATTAAATTATAATCAAATTGCTTTGGGGCGTTTACCAATATCAGTAATTGACGATTATACAATTCGAACAATTTTGAATTCTCCTCAAATAAAAAAGAAGTAAATGCCTTGATTAAAGAAAATTTTCGAATTACTAAGTACTAAGGTTTCTTTTGTTTTGTTTGGTCACGCCCTACAAATCCCAACTATTCATTAGTTGGTAATAATAACGCCTTAATTTTGATTGAAAATCGAGTAATTAATATATAATTATTTCGAAATAGAGTTTATGATTGTAATTACTCTTTCAGATCAAGAATTAAATTAGTCCAGTATCTGTACCCACATTAAGTCACATCCCTGAGTATTTCATTCAATTAGGAATTTATTATAAATCATCAATTTTTTTTCTGGTCGAGTCTCAATAAGTTCATGAAAAATATTTCGATTTTTTATCTCTTTTTTTACATATAATGGATTTGCCTGGACCAATACATGATTTTCTTTTAGTCTTTCTGGGATCAGGTCTTATATTAGGAGGTATAGGAGTAGTATTACTTACCAACCCAATTTATTCTGCTTTTTCATTGGGACTCGTCCTTGTTTGTATATCCTTATTCTATATTCTATTAAACTCTTATTTTGTAGCTGCTGCACAACTCCTTATTTACGTGGGAGCTATAAATGTTTTAATCATATTTGCTGTGATGTTCATGAATGGTTCAGAATATTACAAAGATTTGAATCTTTGGACCGTTGGGGATGGCGTTACTTTACTGGTTTGTACAAGTATTTTTGTTTTACTAATGAGTACTATTACGGATACGTCATGGTATGGGATTATTTGGACTACAAGATCAAACCAGATTATAGAGCAAGATTTGATAAGTAATAGTCAACAAATTGGAATTCATTTATCAACAGATTTCTTTCTTCCATTTGAATTCATTTCAATAATTCTTCTAGTCGCTTTGATAGGTGCAATCGCTGTGGCGCGCCAGTAATAACTCTTAAATCTATAGAATTAGCAACAGCAATCCAAATGAAACTGCATTCTGTGTTATCACATCTATTTCTCTTCAATTCTAATTAAAGATTGTTTATGTCGAAAATAGAAATTATTTTATTCGATCTATTACCAATCTATTTATTTGTTCCGTACTTTTTAGATTCTAGTCAATTGAATACGTTGAACTGTTGTTCATATTATATTGAAATGAATCAAAATTTAATTGATAAGGAGTTGGTCAATGATGCTCGAACATGTACTTGTTTTGAGTGCCTACTTATTTTCTATCGGTATCTATGGATTGATCACAAGCCGCAATATGGTTAGAGCCCTTATGTGTCTTGAACTTATACTGAATGCGGTTAATATAAATTTTGTAACATTTTCTGATTTTTTTGATAGTCGCCAATTAAAAGGCAATATTTTTTCAATTTTTGTTATAGCTATTGCAGCCGCTGAAGCAGCTATTGGACCTGCTATTGTTTCGTCAATTTATCGTAACAGAAAATCAACTCGGATTAATCAATCGAATTTGTTGAATAAGTAGTATTAATCATATAAATTAGAATATTCATAAACCCAAATTAGCATGTATTATGCATAATGTATGATCGTGTTTGCGAAAAAGTAAGAAATCAAAGTATCTTGGTCCCTTACATGAGTCGGTCCAGAAGTAGATTGATTAAAAAAATTCTGGTAAATCATTGATTCATCTGGTGTCTAAATATATGATTCATTTATAAATTTACTAGATCGAAAATTTAGGATGTTTAAAAAATTTATAGATCCAATGTCACATTCAGTAAAGATTTATGATACGTGTATAGGATGTACTCAATGTGTCCGAGCCTGCCCCACGGATGTATTAGAAATGATACCTTGGGACGGGTGTAAAGCTAAGCAAATTGCTTCTGCTCCAAGAACAGAGGACTGTGTCGGTTGTAAAAGATGTGAATCCGCCTGTCCAACGGATTTCTTGAGTGTTCGGGTTTATTTATGGCATGAAACAACTCGAAGTATGGGGCTAGCTTATTGATACTTTTCAGAAAACCTTACTTGAATTGAATATATTTAATTTTTTTTTACCAACAAAAACCCTCGCTCAAAAATATATTATTTTGAGCGAGGGTTTTTCTGGTCCAAGTGTATCTTGTTTTTACCACGAATGATTTTCCTTGGTTAACGGTAGTTGTAGTTTTGCCAATATCTGCGGGTTCTTTAATTTTCTTTCTCCCTCATAGAGGGAATAAGGTAATTAGGTGGTATACTATTTGTATATGCATAATAGAACTCCTTCTAATAACCTATACATTTGGGTATCATTTCCAACTGGACGATCCATTAATCCAACTGACAGAGAATTATAAATGGATCCATTTTTTTGATTTTTACTGGAGATTGGGAATAGATGGAATTTCTATAGGACCTATTTTACTGACAGGGTTTATCACTACTTTAGCTACTTTAGCGGCCCGGCCGGTTACTCGAGATTCCCGATTATTCCATTTCCTGATGTTAGCAATGTATAGCGGTCAAATAGGACCATTTTCTTCTCAAGACCTTTTACTTTTTTTCATCATGTGGGAGTTAGAATTAATTCCCGTTTATCTACTTCTATCCATGTGGGGCGGAAAGAAACGTTTGTATTCAGCTACAAAATTTATTTTGTACACTGCGGGAGCTTCTGTTTTTTTATTAATAGGAGTTCTGGGTATTGGTTTATATGGTTCTAATGAACCAACATTAAATTTTGAAACATCAGTTAATCAATCGTATCCTGTAGCACTGGAAATAATTTTTTATATTGGATTTTTTATTGCTTTTGCTGTCAAATCGCCGATTATACCCTTACATACATGGTTACCAGACACCCATGGGGAGGCACATTACAGTACTTGTATGCTTCTAGCCGGAATATTATTAAAAATGGGAGCGTATGGAGTGGTTCGGATAAATATGCAATTATTACCTCATGCTCATTCTATCTTTTCTCCTTGGTTGATCATAGTAGGCACAATTCAAATAATCTATGCAGCTTCAACATCTCCGGGGCAACGTAATTTAAAAAAAAGAATAGCTTATTCCTCCGTATCTCATATGGGTTTCATAATTATAGGAATTGGTTCTATAAGCGATACAGGACTCAATGGAGCCATTTTACAAATAATCTCTCATGGATTTATTGGCGCTGCGCTTTTTTTCTTGGCAGGAACGAGTTATGATAGAATACGTCTTGTTTATCTCGAGGAAATGGGCGGAATGGCTATCGCAATTCCAAAAATATTCACGACTTTCAGTATCTTATCGATGGCTTCTCTTGCATTACCGGGCATGAGCGGTTTTGTTGCAGAATTGATAGTATTTTTTGGAATACTTAATAGCCAAAAATATCTTTTAATGACAAAAGTAGTAATTACTTTTGTAATGGCAATTGGAATGATATTAACTCCTATTTACTCATTATCTATGTTACGTCAGATGTTCTATGGATACAAGCTTTTTAATGCTCCAAACTCTTATTTTTTTGATTCTGGGCCACGAGAGCTATTTGTTTCGCTCTCTATACTTCTACCTGTAATAGCTATTGGGATTTATCCGGATTTCGTTTTCTCACTATCAGTTGATAAAGTTGAAGCTATTCTATCTAATTTTTTTATCGATAGTTTTCCTTAGTAAACCAAAACATCAAACAGAAATCCTATGATTGTGAAAATCATTCGTTGTAAAATGAAAAAAAAGTCTTTTTTCTTCGCGTAAGCTTAACTAAAATAAAAAAATGAATTGGAATTCTATTTTAACCAGATATGTAAGCCATTGAGAAACCTCTTGAATCAAGTAATGAAAATGATTCAAGAGGTTTCTCAATGGCTTACACGAAGTTTTCTTATATATATGCTTACGTTGTCCTAGGTTTGTATCCGTCAAGCCCTTTCGTCAATTCAATTCGATATTGATGTAAATGAACCATAACTATGCAACCCTATTCCTAATAGATTAACTCCAAAATAGCATATCCAAATTATAAGAAATCCCATCGAGGCCACAATTGCGGAATTTACGCTTTTTGAATTTGTTCGAGTATGTAAATAAATCGCAAATATGGTCCAAGTAATAAATGCCCAAGTCTCTTTAGGATCCCAATTCCAATACGACCCCCATGCTTCATTAGCCCACACCGCTCCCGAAAGGATACCTATGGTTAAAAAGATAAACCCTAGGCTAATAATACGATAGCTCCAAAGATCTAATTGTTGAATCAATTGAGATCTGTAATAATTCCTAGAAGAAAGAAACGAAGTGTCTTGTAAAACATTGTTTCTTTCGCTGACGTATTGAATCTCACCAAAAGAAAATGGATCATTTACGAAATTCTTGCTTTTACTAAAAATCCTTATTAATTTTCGAAATGTAATGACTAGAAGAGCTACTGATAATAATGATCCGCATAAAAGAGCTGCATAGCCCAATACCATCATACTGACGTGCATCATTAACCAATGGGATTGAAGAGCCGGGACTAATATTGCGGATTGATGCATTTCAGTTAAAAGACCCGAAGTGGCAAAACCTTGGGTAAAAATAGCACTTGGAGCTGTTATTGCGTTTAAATTAAAAGGTTTTTTTTTTTTTTTTAAATAGGGAACCAGATGAATAATGGAAAAACTCCATGAAAGAAAGATTAATGATTCATATAAATTACTTAATGGTAAATGTCCCAAATAAACCCACCGGGTAACTAATAATCCTGTTATACAGAAAAAGGTGGCTATCATGCCCTTTTCTGACGAATCATATAGGCCTACGATTTCATCGACTAATAAGGTTATTAAATGAATTGTAATTACAATTGAAACGATCGAAAAGGATATATGAGTTAATATATGCTCTAAAGTTGAAAATATCATAAAATTTTTTAAATTAAAAAGGGGGTCCCTCAATTATAGGAATCGAAATCGGGAATTGATTTCATTATAGGACTTACTCTTTTAGAAGATGCCATGCCGCCACTCGGACTCGAACCGAGATGCTCTAGCACTGCTTCCTAAGAGCAGCGTGTCTACCGATTTCACCATAGCGGCTTGCTCGAAATCATAATAACCTATTTTTATTCAATCGTCGAGATTAAAGGAAACAATTCAATGCACTATATTTTAGGAAACATTCAAATTGATGATTAAAAACTTTTTGAAAATTTCAAAATTAGGGATTTGAACGTACCATTTTCAACAATAATCCTTATTTTTATCAGTATCATTATATTTATTATTAGGGTGTCAGTTTTATGTAACTTAACACTGGGGATTCTTCGGAATTTATTAGTTTATGTTCCATTAAAATGGAACTGTTGTAACTGGATATTTCGGACTTCAATCCATGGATAAAACTAAATTTTTTTTTTATAACATTAACATAATGTGCATTTTTTAATGATTCATTTCTCATTTATGGGATTTTATGAATCTACAAAAAAACTTATAATTTTGACTATAGATCTTATATCCGCTCTTCTATATTCTATTCTATAGTATTCTAAATATATTCGAATATGTATAGATAGTATAAAATAATATAAATAGATAGTATAAAATAATATAAATAGATAGTATAAAATAATATAAATAAAAAATACAAACTTTTGTTATTATCGAATTCGCAAATCGATGGGGAAAATAAGAATCCCCATCCTGAAAATTATAAAACATACTCAAAATAAAGGTAAAACCTTGTGCTTGCTTTTATTCTTTTTTCAAACAAAAATACTATTTTTAGATTTTCAAATTCAGGCAATAAAAAATTATTATTAGACTATAAGAGCAAAACAACTTCAATTTAATATTACTATTGATCGGATCAAACCATTAAAGAACATAAATTATGCCCTTTATTTTATTAGTTTATTGTTTTATTTTATTTATTATTTAAATTTTTTTATATTATTTATTTTTATAGTTTATAGTTTTATAGAGTTTATTATAAATATTAAAAATATAAATTATATTGTTTTAACAATGTTTAAAATATTCGATTATTTGAATTATTTTAACCTTGGTAAATTATCAAATTTTTTATAACTTATAAATTATAAAAATAAAAAAAAAAAACGAAACTCGATCACTTTTCGAGTCAAAGCAATTCAGATTTTTACCAATTTTGGATTATTTATTTGTTGCACAAAAAAAACTTTTTGAATTCCTCGTAGAAAGAGATTTCCCTAACGAAAAGGCTTTCAATGCTGCCGAATATCCCTTCCTTTTCCAGATATTTTTTCGAATTCGTTTTTTTGATATAGAGGTGCGCTTTTTTGGAACTGCCATTAAAAAATTCTAGTAGGTTATTCATTGCCAGGGTTGGATGTCAAAGACATCTATTGTTCAAAACCGACTGTTCTTTACTATTAATTATAATTATTGATCTATTTATTTTCTAGATTGTACTTCCTTCATAAAAATATGGATATAGAAAAATAGCATAAAATATTACTAGCAACAAAAACTATCTGGTAGTTTTTTTTTATTAAATACAAAAATTGTTTTTTTTTTTTCTAATTTTATACATGGAATAAAATACATAGAAATGGTTAATAAGCCAATCCCTATAGTTATTAATAAATTAATAAAAAAACTTTAGTAATTTTTTATATTAATTATATACTTATTATTCATTTAATTGGGCAAGCTCGAGAAAAGAGTACATCTAATTTTTTTTTTTAATTAGAACGAGACTAGTAGTTAATCTGCGAAAAGGTACAGGATAGATTGTTTTATAAAAGCTATTTTAGGAATTTCTTCTTTTAATTTTATGTAAAGTCACGTGTTGGAGTCATAGTTTTTCTATCATAACCTTTCCGACAAATGGCTTTTATTGGAATAGAAGACAATCAATCAGTTCAAATTCGTTACTGATTCTGAATAACCCATAAAATAAATAACTTTTATGAGTCAAATTAGGGTTATTTATGCTTCATATCAAAATAAAATACTGTTTTTGGTGAAATTTTTTATCCTTGCTCTATAGATATAAATAAATTATTGTAATACGTAATGGTAATGAAAATTGAAATTTTCATTTTTTGTATCTTCATAAAATTTGACTTAATAATTTAATAAAAATACTTATTTCTTTTTCACTAGTAACTTGGTCATATCGTTTGACCAATTCTAACCCCTTGATTTGAAATATTTGAGGTAGTTGAGAAAGATTCAGAATAATTAAAGCTAGAAAATTATATTTCAGTTTTGTATATCTTAACTTTTTTTATTAACTTTTTATTAACTGACCTTTTTCAAAAGAAATAAAAGCCGGTGAATCAGAAACAATTAATTAAGATAAAAAGATTTTTTTTTATGGAATATACATATCAATATTCATGGATCATACCTTTCATTCCCCTTCCAACCCCTATGTTAATAGGAGTAGGACTTCTACTTTTTCCGACGGCAATAAAAAATCTTCGTCGTATGTGGGTTTTTCCTAGTGTTTTACTATTAAGTATAGTTATGATTTTTTCATCCCATATATTTATTCAACAAATAAATAACAGTTCTATCTATCTATCTGTATGGTCTTGGACCATCAATAATGATTTTTCTTTAGAATTTGGCTACTTAATTGATCCACTTACTTCTCTTATGTTAATATTAATCACTACTGTTGGAATTATGGTTCTTATTTATAGTGATAATTATATGTCTCATGATCAGGGATATTTGAGATTTTTTGCTTATATGAGTTTTTCTAATACTTCAATGTTGGGATTAGTTACTAGTTCAAATTTGATACAAATTTATTTTTTTTGGGAATTGGTTGGAATGTGTTCTTATCTATTAATAGGTTTTTGGTTCACCCGACCTATTGCGGCGAATGCTTGTCAAAAGGCGTTTGTAACTAATCGTGTAGGGGATTTTGGTTTATTATTAGGAATTTTAGGTTTTTATTGGATAACGGGTAGTTTAGAGTTTAGGGATTTGTTTGAAATATTCAATAACGTAGTTGATAATAATGAAGTTAATTTTTTATTTGTTACTTTGTGTGCCTGTCTATTATTTGCCGGTGCAGTTGCTAAATCTGCCCAATTTCCCCTTCATGTATGGTTACCCGATGCTATGGAAGGACCTACCCCTATTTCGGCTCTTATACACGCTGCTACTATGGTAGCAGCCGGAATTTTTCTTGTAGCTCGGCTTCTTCCGCTTTTTATAGTTATACCTTTCATAATGAATCTAATAGCTTTTATTGGGATAATAACATTACTTTTAGGAGCCACTTTAGCTCTTGCTCAAAAAGATATTAAGAGGGGTTTAGCTTATTCTACAATGTCTCAATTGGGTTATATGATGTTGGCTCTAGGTATGGGGTCTTATCGAGCTGCTTTATTTCATTTGATTACTCATGCTTATTCGAAAGCATTGTTGTTTTTAGGATCCGGATCCATTATTCATTCCATGGAAACAATTGTTGGATATTCTCCAGATAAAAGCCAGAATATTGTTCTTATGGGCGGTTTAAGAAAATATGTACCAATTACAAAAACTGCGTTTTTATTAGGTACACTTTCTCTGTGTGGTATTCCACCCCTTGCCTGTTTTTGGTCCAAAGATGAAATTCTTAGTGATAGTTGGTTATATTCACCTATTTTTGCAATAATCGCTTGTTCTACAGCTGGATTAACTGCGTTTTATATGTTTCGGATCTATTTACTTACTTTTGAAGGACATTTAAATGTTCAGTTTCAAATTTACAGTGGAAAAAAAAACAGTTCGTTCTATTCAATATCTCTATGGGGTAAAGAAGGGCAAAAAGTTATTAAAAAAAATTTTCGTTTATCGAATTTATTAACAATGAATAATAATGAAAGGACTTATTTTTTTTCTAAAAAGGCATATCGGATTGATAGTAATCTAAGAAGCATGATGCGCCCTTTTATTACTATTAGTCGTTTTGGAACTAAGAACACTTTCTCATATCCGCCGGAATCGGACAATACTATGCTATTTCCTATGCTTGTATTAGTGCTATTTACTTTATTCATTGGAGTCATAGGAATTCCTTTTTTCAATCAATTCAATCACGAAGCGATGGATTTGGATATATTATCCAAACTGTTAAACCCGGCTATAAACCTTTTA